TTGTGGCCATGGCCCGAAGGAACCTTAAGCACTTGTACAATGCTTCAAGTCAAGGCTCCCGTTGCCCAGAGCCTTTACTTTCCATGTTTTTAGTCAAATGCGCGCTAGCGCGCTACAACTAGCACTTTTTTCTCTGATAGGCTCGCTTCTTCGAGGTAGATTCCCCCAGATCAAATGACAAGGAGCCAAAAGCGAAGATGGCAGCAGAGGAATCTGATGGCTAGGCGAAGGGGGGGGTTGAATACTCCGGGTTGGTTGGAAAGTCTAAGAGGAGCCGTGATAAAGAATAGCCTCGGAATAAGGAGCCCGAAGGGAAATCAAAGCGGGATATGGATCAAATCCTCCCCCCCCCAAAAAAAATGTACCAAACTCAACATAGATGGATCAGCTGCTATGGGAGAGAGTGCAGGTGGTGGTATCCTGAGAAAGAGTTAAGGTCAAATTTTTCTTTTCTTCTCTTCATTCTATCACAATGTTACTAACATGATGGCTGAGACTAGAGCTCTCAGAGATGGGTTCAAACTATGTTCTGATAAGGGCATCCAAGTGAATGACATCGAATCTTATTCCAAAGTTACGTGGACTCCATCCTTGGTCTTTTATCCACCCCTTGACATGTGCTTTACTTGATCAGAGAATGCATCGGCTTATTGTCTTCTGGCATGATGGTTTCTCACATCTATAGACAAAGCAACTCAATTGCAGACAGACTGGCTTCTCATGCTTACTCTCACAGGTCTGATTGCATCGTTGAAGCTGCTTCTTCTCTCTTGCAAACAAGCCTACTACAATGACAAGGAAGGCCTTTACTCTTATTCCTGTTCCCGGAATGCTTTCTTTCATCAAAGTCACGTAAGAAATAGAAAACGTACAACTCGTACAACTAAAGGCTTGTCAATTCTTGGTGTAATACTCACTCGGAAATGATGGGTGTCAGAATTGATCACTTTTCAGGCAGTCTCATCTGTGTAAGAATTAGGAATTCCTCTTCCAACTCGTCCCAGAATGGGCGTTATGGCAAAGAACAAGAAGAAAACAAAAGGAGAAATTTGTCCAATAGTCACAAATGGTGCCTCCACAGGTTGACATCCGATCCAACCTAATAGTAAACGATCCGCCAAAAGCAACCAAAATATTCCTTGGTGAATCGGGCGAAAACTTGAACTACGTACATACATACTTTTAAAAAAAGGTAAAGCCAACAGACATAAAAAAACTGGTGCTATTGCGGCTACACCTCCCGCTTTGTCAGGTATACTACGAAGAATGGCATGGATCGGTAGGAAATACCATTCCGGTACAATATGAGGCGGGGTGGGCATCGGATTAGCAGGTATATAATTGTCGGGATGCCCCAAAACATTAGGAGCATAAAAAAGAAAAATGGAAGAAAAGATAGCAAAAGCTACCCAACCTACTAGATCCTTTACATAAAAATAAGGGTAAGAAGCAATTTTATCCATCTCTGAATGTACACCCAATGGATTATTTGATCCATATTGATGCAATGCGGCCAGATGAAGAAGACTGACGCCTACTAAAAGAAAGGGGAGTAAATGATGAAGACTAAAAAAACGATTTAAGGTGGCATTGTCCACGGAGAAACCACCCCAAAGCCAAGTAACTATGGTATCTCCTACTACAGGTATAGCGCTAGCTAAGCTTGTAATTACTGTAGCCCCCCAAAAGCTCATCTGACCCCAAGGTGGTACGTATCCTATAAAAGCTGTCACAATCATTAATAGTAAGATTACAACTCCGAGACACCGAACAAATTCCCTAGGACTGCTATAACTCGCATGATATAGACCACGAAAAAGATGAAGGTAAACCACAATGAGAAACATACTTGCCCCATTAGCATGCATATAACGGAGCAACCAGCCCCCTTCAACATCTCTCATAATGTGTTCTACGCTGTTGAAAGCTAGATCCACATGAGGTGTGTAATGCATAGCTAAAAAAACGCCAGTCACTATCTGAATGACTAAACAAATACCAGCTAACGGACCGAACCCCCACCAATAACTAAGATTGCTCGGGGTTGGATAATCTATCAAATGCTGATTCAGTGTGGAGAAGATAGGTTGTTTAAGAATCGAGAATCGTTGGTTCCTTATAGTCACTTATTTTTCTTTTTATTTTTTAGAAAGAGAACTTGGGTTCCCTCACCTTTTAGCGTTCTGGGGCCTTTAGAAAAAAAAGAAAAAAGAAAAAAAAACAAAAGATCTCAAAATCTTTAAAGTACCCTTAGCGTAGGCCGAAAGAAAGTCAATATGAGATTTGCGTTTTTCCAACGAAACAGTGAAAGATGCTGTTTTATCCTTATCCATGGATGGAGGGAGTGGATGGGGTCGCATCCGCGTATACGCCGAATTGCCTACATATCTTCTTCAAAAGAATCAGACCATTGTAGTTCAGTTAAAAAGACGTTTTAAAAAGCAATCAAAGATAAGATCGAAGAGAATGAAACGCACGTAGTGGTCATTATAGCGGTTCCTTCTGATCCTAGAAAACGTCCGAAAAACCCTGCTACGGAACTACCGAGCAGGGGCAAAAATATGATAAGTAGATACATAATTTCGAGTGTGATCAGACAACCAAAAATCAGACAATGACAGAGCGGCCTGTGATTCAGGATTGATCGACGCCCGAGGAACGCTCTGCCCCTTCACCTGCAAAAGGATCCGTTACCGGAGTGCTGCGCTTCTCAGGGCCGTCTGAGTCAGAGCAACCCCGCCGGGGCGATCCAGTTACCCGGAATTTGAACTATTATTCTACAAGCAACCGTACTAGCTTCGTTACAGACTTGATACTGAACAGTTCACCATCCGAACATTAGCTAGCTGGCAACACAACTTTTACCACCCAAAAAAAGATCTCAATTAGGCGGGGACAGGATTCGAACCTGTAGTCTTCAGATCATGAGTCTGACGAGTTGACCATTCCTCCACCCCGCTGAATCCTTTCCAAAAAGTACTTCTTCGATCTGAAGGTGTGTTAAGCATATAGTCATTGTGGTTACAGACGGGTTCTGTTTCTGATTAGACTAAGAACCTTCAGTCTAAGAAACCTGCTTAGCTTCTCCCCCCCTGCCATGTATTGGCTCTCTTTCCGCTGATAGAGCAGTTTGCTAGTTTACATTCCTCTATCTGAATCTCTAACACTAACAGGCTACAATCACCAACTTCATCACTGCCTTCTTGTTACACTTAGATTTTGTTCCCACCCCAGCTCTAAGTTCACTATTTCAGAGCTCTATCCCTTTCTTTCTCCGGGTCTATCCTCTCACCCGGAAGGTGGCTAACTCCTTGGTCTTACGAGCCGCTTACGCTAACTCAAGCAGGTACCGGGAGGGACATCTTAGGCAGTAGAATCGAGCGGTGCCGTTCAGTGACTACATACGAGTTTATGAATCAATTCAATTTCCTCTTCTATTGTAGCGATACGAACTCAGAAGCAATAGTAAAAGAAGCTATCATCTCATGGGAGTCAGATGATTGTCTGGACTGGTTCTTTTGAGGGAGGCCTATAAATTGCACGGGTCCAAGCTTGATTGATTGATTCTTTTAAAACTAGCTCCTGTAACCAATCTCACCATTAGCATTTTAACCATTCTAATGGAAACTCAATTCTGTGGATTAAAGCCCTTCTTTAAAGAAGTCCTCTAACTAGATCAGCTAAGTAGGTAGCTTCGCTCAATTGATTCTATAACTCACCATAGCAAGGTAAGCTGCTCTGTCTGAGTCGTTACTAACAACCGAGAAGCCAGTCTCTCAGCTGATAGCTCATCGGATCATGCAGCTCCTGATCTGGTCATAGAAAGAAGGAAGTCCGAACTCAAAGCCAGTGTCTGAGCCAGCTGTCCTTAGTAGACTGGAAGCCAGATAAGGAAGTCTGGTCTAGCTCTCGAAAGTGGAAGGCAGAAAATAAAAAAAAGGATAGCTGAAAGTGGGGAAAGTAGGGCTACTCACATTGATTTACAACCAAAAATCCTATCTTGAAAATGACATCTTCGTGAAATAGAGAAAGCCGCCCCGTCTCCAACTGAGGTCTTCTCGCCCGCTGCCAGGAAGTAGCTCGGAGTCGGTTTGACTGGAGGAGATTACCTCTTGCGAGAATAGAGATCTTTCAATTCCCGACTCCATCAGTATTCACTGGAATGCGGCTATGACAATAAAGAGTGTGACCTGACGGGCGAACATGATCTTTACATAACCAAGAGTTTGGTCGGTTCTCCGATCCACCTTGAATGAGCTATCCTTGCCCCCTCGAATGAGTAGATCGGCGATACAGGAATTGGAGTGAATGAGGCCCAACATAGAATTCTTTCTCGGGGGTTCGCCCGGCGCCTCTCTTCTCTGGATCCGCTCTCAGAATTGGATTTGACATCACGGGGGCCATCCATTGAGGCTATCGAGGTCTAGCTCGTCTCTTACAGTACAGCCCTCACTCGAAGTAAGGATTTCAGGGGGTTACTGACCAGATAGATCTATTGAGTGAGAGAAAGTGGCCTATAGCCCTCTCTAAAACTGATGAATCAAAGCCTATCGTCTCAGCCTTTCCAGCAGCCTAATCCGATAAGCCTAAACATGGTCCAAGGAGTTCTAACAATCGGGGAAGCCTTTGCCCTTGCTTTAGTTGACCCGAAAGCAGGTAGTTCAGTTCCTGACCTCGGCTCATTCCCTTCAGTTTTGAAGTGAAAGCACGGTTACGGGTTTCCTTTTGTATCAGCATTGGCGATTGATTTATCCTTCTCATCCGGTCTATATCGAATGACCTTCTTTTTTGCTCTGGCTGCTATTGACTTGACTACATTGTCTCACTGAGGAGTGTTTTCTCATATCATAGAGGAAAGAAAGATGGGCCGAATCATGCAGGTGGAAATTTCTGTGATCACCTATGATATATCTGGTTGTTCTCTCTCCTCCCCCTTCTCTATGTTCCTTACCTTCCACCTACAAAAGCAAGAATGCAATCTCGAGCACGTCCCTCTTATCTTATTTCGGAGAAATTGAATAAGAAAGTGATGTTCGAAAACACTGATTAAGTAGAGTCAGTCTGAGGATTGGATCCGGGGGAACATAGATTTCCTATCGGTCTTGACCTTCTCAGAGACTTGCCAAGATAGGGATCTGCTCTTATATTATAGATATTATAGACGAGAAAAGGAACCCCTCTCTCTTTCCTTTCTGTGCGCTCTCTCTTCTGTCATGTGCTTAAATAATTGAAAGTAAAAAAGACGTGATCAACTTTCTCGATCTGCTTCAGACTCATCACTCTAATGTCTCGTCCAGGTCGGGGGGTGAATTGGGCCCTCTGAATGAACGGTGAACCAGTCCTACGAGTGGGTTGATCCGCCGCAATTATTGTTATATATATATATATATAGTCCTGACCCGGAAAGGTACTAGGCATGGGTCACGCCACCTTGTTCAGGCGAAAGCCCATCAAGTGAATGAAGTCTAATTCCCATTCCGGGCCGGCCCAGGCCTGCTCGCTATCCGAGTGTAGTCAGCAAAAGCAAAGAGAAAAAAATTACGTAACGTAGGACCAATAAGATTGAATCCTCTGAGAGAGAATGGATTCAGAGTATACTTATTATATATATTGATCGAGGAGAGCGGGGAATAATCCGGATAGGAATCGAAATCGTTGCGTACTAGCTTCAGTGGGAATAAGTAAGTGTCAAGTTAAGGAGAACTAATATTGACCGGGGAAAAAAGGGGAGAAAGTAAAGTCTAAGCGCATATGGCACGAAAAGGAAATCCGATTTCGGTTCGAAACTACCAATCTATTTTTCTTGATATCTTAGTATATATCATTTTTCTTTCGATCTCGTTGACCTTCATTAACCTAGGAATACCTATTATATTATGGCTTTTTGTGACTCCGGGGAGGACGACGAATCGAGGATTTGCGCTCATCCTCCAGCAGAGGGTTCCTCAAATGCCCAACTCGATTTGGACTTAACTCTGCGTCCGCCGGGACCAACAGCAGAAGAAATAGAAAGGGAGCTTTCCTCTTTTCTTTCTTCCTTTGGAAATAGGGGAGTGACCTCAAGTGTACTCCAAAATACTAAGATTAAGCTACAATTGGACGTCGCGTCCCCTTTTGAAGATCCGGGAACTTATGCGGGATCTCCAAAGCAGACCGGTTCCTGCTTTCCAAGCGAGAGATGCTTTATTGAAAGCTCTCGCCCAATGGGAGAGGGACCAGACGCGTGATCCATGAGGTTGGCCGCCCAGCGTCGGCTCTACGAACTAACAAGGGGTCGGTCGCGAGAGATAGAAGGGGTGGTCCGGCGGGTAGGCTGGAGGGGGCTCGTCAGGGGGAGCAAATCGAGAAGTCCTTCGAAAGATAGGGCTTCCCGGAGAATTTGGTGTCTTTCTATTTGGAAACAAAGGACCATAAGTATAATTAGACACTTCGTCTTTATTGTTCCACTAGCTAGGCTAAAATGATCATATGTCCCTTTCATTATTACAACCTTCTTTTTTGATGTCAAAGACCAGAAGCTACGCGAAAATTTTCATTGGATCTCGGTTGTTCTTAACAGCGATGGCTATTCATTTAAGTCTTCGGGTAGCACCACTAGACCTTCAACAAGGTGGAAATTCTCGTATTCCTTATGTACACGTTCCTGCGGCTCGGATGAGTATTCTTGTTTATATCGCTACGGCTATAAACACGTTCTTGTTCCTATTAACAAAACATCCCCTTTTTCTTCGCTCTTTCGGAACCGGTACAGAAATGGGTGCTTTTTCTACGTTGTTTACCTTAGTTACTGGGGGGTTTCGGGGAAGACCTATGTGGGGCACCTTTTGGGTGTGGGATGCTCGTTTAACCTCTGTATTAATCTCGTTCCTTATTTACATGGGTGCACTGCGTTTTCAAAAGCTTCCTATCGAACCGGCTCCTATTTCAATCCGTGCTGGACCGATCGATATACCCATAATCAAGTCTTCAGTCAACTGGTGGAATACATCGCATCAACCTGGGAGCATTAGCCGATATGGTACATCAATACATGTTCCTATGCCCATTCCAATCTTGTCTAACTTTGCTAACTCCCCCTTCTCAACCCGTATCTTGTTCGTTCTGGAAACACGTCTTCTTATTCCATCTTTTCTCGAATCTCCTTTAACGGAAGAAATAGAAGCTCAAGAAGGAATACCAAAACCTAGTTCACTCGCTGAGTCTCTTTGCATCCATGGCTGAATGGTTAAAGCGCCCAACCGGGCAAATTCGTAGGTTCGATTCCTGCTGGATGCACTTTTTACGTTCAGTTCAATCGCTGCTCACAGAATTGATACATATAGCTCGCCCTTATAGCTTATGGGGCACTTCACTCGCTCAACACTCGTTCAAAACATCCACTCTTTCTTCACTCGCTAGGGAAAGATAAAGGATAGATGACTGAAAATCCCGCTTAGAGATCGCAAAAATCTAGTCAGAGTAGGAGTTCCCATCCGTCGAGGCCTCGTTTTACCTGCCCTTGGGACTGGAACTGATTGGTTGCTTGTTGTGACAGCCAAGGTCTGAACATTGTCCCACTTCCCTCATCGGGTTCCTCTCTGTTCATCATGGGGTTGTTGGGATAAAGGTGGGTTTGAGACGCGCGGGTACTCTTGATGCGAAAGGATATGGATCTAGAAGCCGAGATCAAAGCGTTAGTTCAAGATAAGAGCCCTTACGAACCAAGGCTTCTAAAGTTGCCGGAGGGTCCATCATCAAGAATGGCCTAAGATGGTCAGAAGCATTCCTAACAATGCTAGCCACAGCGGAATACTCCGGCAAAACGGGTCGCCATTTCGCGGAATCGAACGCCCTAAGAGGAAGATTTCATTTGCTTTCTGTTTCGTGGAACGAAGTTGATCCATGGTCATCGGGATGTCTATGTTGAAAGAGAACCTAACCTGAAGAGTCATTGGTTTTCCAGGTCGGAAAATGAAGTAAACAACTCAGGTGGACAAGAGGCGAACCACTCAGCTGATGAGTCAGCTATACTTTTTAAAATAGCCTAATGAGGAGACGATCGTAACCTCTGAGCTCAAAGATGGAAAGCAGATTCCTTTTTTCAGGTTTTGCATAGCTTCCCAAGCGCCCGGCTTTCTTTTTGGGTTCCGAAAGGCAGAGTAGCTTCAGCATCGAGTAGGGTATGGGATAGAGTTCGAGTGAGGCATCAACCATAGATTACGGAACTTTCGAGATGCTTCCTTGCGAAAGCCAACGGAGTCTGTACTGTAACTCAACCTTCTCATCCATGGAAGGATTCCTTATTCGATGATAAATGTCAATCGAGGGCACCCTCATTTCCAGAGAGAGAATCAGGCTGCACAGAAGGGGGAAAGCCCTCCTACTGAGCAAGATCATTCATTAATATTAATAAGGAAGCACTTAACTTAGGGCAGCCAGTCTCACTTCACACAGCACAGCGCCTTGCTATTTGCATTCATCCTTGTAACTTACCGAAGCGAGGATCTCATGCTATCATTGAACGGCTACCGAACCGCCATACTCAGGTAACCGGTCTAGGTTCCAAGTACATCAACACCCCATAGCTACTTAGGGCCGCAACGCAATAAGGCTTTTCGCTCTAGTTGGGCAATGCAAGGAGGCCTCTTTCGCCATTCTTTCTAAATGATAAACTATTATTAGTTCAGTTCGGTAGAACACCGATGAGAGGATCATTTTTTCACAGAAGCATATGATTGCCCCTCAATCGCCAGGTGGCTCGCTCCAGGTGCATGAGTAGCTTTGCTGGCTCTTATACGAAAGGTACCGGCCTCTTTCAGTGGTTCTTGCTTGCTCTTTAAAGCTGATCTGGTGCTGTCTCGTTCCTTCAGTTTGTTCTGATTCCGATGAAGGATACTATATTCCGCCTACACAGCTACCTTGCTTGGTGGTTCAAAATGGAAGTCTAGGTATCTGCTTAAGTGGTCTGCTCGTACCGTTCCAAAAAGAGCTGCGCTGACAGGCGTATTTGAAAATGTGTTTCCGGGCTCACATATCTAAATTTCAGCGAGATAGGGTGCGGATAGGTGGAATTTCCATTCCACTCCAATCCCTTTAATGGATCCCCGAAGGAGACGGGTGCAAATGGAATTTCAATCAAAGGCGCTATGACCACTGAGCATGCCAACAAGGCAAACTCAGAAAATTGTCTCCTGTCCCAGTCACTGAAAGGGAGATACTCGCAGCCGAGCTCTCGTCCCACTCCCGCTGCCTCGTGATAGAACGACCATGCGAAGGGATACGGATAGGCTGCCCTCCCACACTTAAGGCATTGTGTTACACCTTAAATGTCTGGATTTAGCGTTATTGTCAAGCATCTCATTCACTACTAAAAGAAAGGTATGGATATTCTGCTCGAAAGCTTGACGAAGAAGCGTAAGCAAAAAGCATATTTTAGGAAAGAGGTCCAGGTAGCTCAGCTGGTTACAGCTAATGAATGAAAAAAGTGTGTGCCGATTGAGATTTCCCGTCTTAAGCCCCACCTCGGTAGCTCAGCGGTAGAGCGGCCTCTTTTATAGTTCAACAGGTAGTCGGACGTGGGTTCAAATCCCGCTCGAGGGAAAAAACAGAGAGAGCAGCGAAGGGCCTTTCCTCGCTTCTGTCTTTTTTTTTATAGATCAGTTCAGTCTGTAAACAAGCGGGTGATTTTTAGCCGGGAAACTGTAAACTTTCGAAAGCAAGCTCACCCACTCTCCCCCAGTGGTTAAACTCTAGGATCTAATTTGAATTCCATATTAAAGAAAAGTAGACATCTGCGGCCTACCCTATCGCTGAGTCTTTGGAAGCGGTTTCACTCCTTTATAGGTCGGAACTCTGGAACCTAAAGACTTTCTCAATCAGACAGGATAGATGGATTGAGCGCGCGTTGCCTTGATTTGAGGTGAACTCCTTTTCCTCTTCTTCCGGACCGGACCCTTCCATGCGAGAAGCTGGAAGTCGAGTTATTGATGAATGAGAATCTAATGTCTTATTAAATAGGAGC